CGACATTTTTCACAAATTTTACGAACAGAAGTCCTTATTTTCATATTTTTTATTCCTTACCTTAATTCTGAATCTACTCTTTTGAGGAAAATAAGTTTCTTGAATATTTTTTTTTTTAACTTCGAATTGTGTCCCCATGAAAGGAATGTTTAAAAAATCACCTAATCGTTCGAATCTTTGTTGCGAAGTCTATAAATTATACGTCCTCTGGTTGAATCATAACGACTTACTTCAATTTTTACTCTATCTCCTGGTAGTATCCGTATAAAACTGCGCCGGATCCTCCCTGAAGCATAACCTAGAATTAGATCTTCATTATCTAAACGGACCCGGAACATACCGTTGGGAAGTGATTCAGTAATTAAACCTTCATGAATCAATTTTTGTTCTTTCATTCCAGGTAACCCCCTTGAAGTATCAACTAATGAAGGAAGAGGTATATAACTCACTTTTCCTCTCTATTTCACAAATGGGAAGTTAGAGATAAAATTAGGATACCAGAGGAGGAGGATCACCATATATAACACAAAATTTCTCCTCCAATTCTTTCTAGTCGAGCTTCTCGATCTGTCATTATACCTCGAGAAGTAGAAAGAATTACAATTCCCATTCCACCTAAAATCTTAGGAATTCGTTGATAGTTGGAATAAATTCGTAAACCGGGTCGGCTGATACACTTTAAAACGGTTCTATATATTCCTTTCCTAGTCTTTCTATGTCGCAGGGTTGAAACCAAGAAATATTTGTTATTTTCCTGATGTTTCCGAACATTTTCAATAAAACCTTCTCGTAGAAGTATTTTAACAATGTTTTCGGTGATATTAGTAGATGCTATTCGAACCGTTCCTTTTTTATTCATGTCAGCATTTCTTATAGAAGTTATTATATCGGCAATAGTGTCCCTACCCATAACGAACTATAATTTTTTGTGCCTCCTAATTTTGATATAATCAACATGTTTCCTTTTTTCTTTTTTCTTTTTTTTTCTTTTTTTGAATTATTAAATTTTAAAAAGTATATGCGTGAGACACAATCTATTAATTTGATCTATTTCAGATAGCCTACTATATCATAGTGTCATCTACTAGTATTTATAATACCTCGGGAGCTAATGAAACTATTTTAGTAAAATTCAACTGTCTCAATTCCCGAGCGATCGCACCAAAAACTCGAGTTCCTTTTGGATTTCCTTCTTGATCAATGACGACCGCTGCATTGTCATCATATCGTATTATCATACCGTTGTCACGTTTGAGTTCTTTACATGTACGTACAATTACAGCTCTAATGACTTCTGATCTTTCTAGAGGCATATTTGGCACTGCTTCTTTGATTACAGCAACAATAACGTCACCAATATGAGCATATCGGTGATTACCAGCTCCTATGATTCGAATACACATCAATTCTCGAGCTCCGCTGTTATCCGCTACATTCAAAAGGGTCTGAGGTTGAATCATATATTTTTTATTTGAATCTGTTATTTCAATGCAAAGGATGAAGGAAAAAAAGAAATATTGTCCGTCCAGAAAAAAATAAACCTGCGGTTGTTTTTTCATCCTCAATATCCCTTTTGTTTAGTTCTACATCCCTATCGTGAAATAACAAATTGAGTTCGTATAGGCATTTTGCACGCAGCTATTTCAATAGCTGCTCTGGCTACAGTTTCTGATACTCCGCCCATTTCATAAAGTATTCGACCCGGTTTAACAACAGATACCCAATATTCGGGGGATCCCTTTCCCGAACCCATACGTGTTTCCGTAGGTCTTACTGTAACAGGTTTGTCGGGAAATATACGTACCCATATTTTTCCACCACGACGCGCATATCGTGTCATTGCTCTCCGCCCCGCTTCTATCTGTCTAGCTGTGATCCAAGCGGGTTCAAGTGCCTGAAGAGCGTATCCGCCGAAACAAATATGATTGCCTCGACAAGATATTCCCTTCATTCTTCCTCTATGTTGTTTACGAAATCTGGTTCTTTTGGGGTTATAGTTGATGGTTGTTTCTTAATTCCATCTCTATTGCAGAACCGGACATGAGAGTTTCTTCTCATCCAGCTCCTCGCGAATGAAACGATTCAATAATATTAATATTACAGATACACATGTATAATTATAATTATTATATTTATAATAATAAATTTATTATATTATAATAATAAATTATAATATAAGTAATTATAAGTTAATAATATAAGTAATTATAAGTAATGAATGGCATTTATTGATATTTAATTTGTTACATATTTAATTTGTTACAAAGGAAGATGTATATACAAAATATACAGCTGGACGTGTATATTATTAGATATAGAAAATATAAAAAATGCTTCTTTTTTTAGAATATAACGAATAATATAATGAATCCTTATTTTTACCTCTATCGAATCGCGCCAAAAATTGTAATCCAATAAATAAAGGTTTCGCGGGCGAATATTGACTCTTTCATTCGTAGGGTCAATTCATGACACCTCTCAGAATAAATCAATTTTTTCTTGGTTCGTTCCGCCATCCCACCCAATGAATTATTAGGATTCGTTTTCAATAGAATCCTATGCAGTCACAGGTTTCGTCGTTCCCATAGCTTCTCCATTAATGGTTAGGCCTGAACTCTGCAATGGAGCTTCCGGCAAAATTCGTTCCCGAGTCAATCTCCTCAGTTTTTATTAACCCGAGGCTCTTTATTCTTTATTATTTATTATTTTTTTTTCTTTTTTTTTATATTTTATTTATTTATATTTCATTTATATATTTATATCAGTATTGATTATATCAGTATTAATGCTTTATCACACTGCCTTTTATGAGGTGATTCATAGACCATACATATTGGAATCATATATCATTGATATTTTTGTTCTCTCTTTCTATCATCCTTCCATTTATCCACATCCCTTTATTTTTGCTTCACAACCCATAATCAGATTTCTTTTTTATGGAAAAAATTTCAGTTGCTACAACTATATGATCGATCCACCCATATAGTGACTGTTTCTTGGGATCTTGACAATACGAAGCAATAAGTTGGTTATTAATTTATATGGTTACTAAGTTCATAGTAGGGGTTAGTCTATTTTTTTTTTTTTTTTTTTGAATCTCAACCCTAAACTCTAAAGAAAAAACTAACGAGTCACACACTAAGCATAGCAATTATACTAAATGGTCAATCGAATTTTTATTCAACCTTATAGAATTAGAATTGTTCATTTTTGTTTGATTTAACAGAAAAAGAATGAAACAGTTTGTAATTTTTTGTTCTATCACTGGACAGAATGGCAAGACAAATGAGGGTCTATTATTTCTCGTTTACAAATATCCAAATTTTGATGCCTAATACTCCATAAATAGTTCGAATTGTATAGGAACAATGATCAATTTTAGCGCGAATTGTTTGTAGGGGAACCCTACCTTCTCTGATCCATTCGACACGTGCAATTTCTTTTCCGTCGATACGCCCTGCGATTTGTACTTGAATTCCTTTTGTATCTGTTTGTTCAGTTAATTCAATAGCTTTTTTCATTGACTTTCGAAACGAAACTCTATTTTTTAGCTGTAAAGCTATATATTCTGCAAGAATATTTGGTTGTCCATAAGGTTTTTCAATTCTTGTGATAGCAATGTTGAGTCTCCGGTTCACAGAATGAAGTTCCTTTTGTACATTCATCTGTAATTCTTCTATTCCTCGTGTTTGGCCCTCTATTAATAAATTTGGGAATCCAATATGGATTATGACCTGGATCAAATCGATTCTTTTTTGAATTCCTATACGTGCGATTCCTTCGAAACCCGAGGACATTCTCCTATTTTTTTGTACATAGTTCTTGATACAATTCCGTATTTTTTCATCTTCCTGTAAACCCACGGAATAATTTTTTGTTTGTGCGAACCAAAAGGAACGATGACTTTGGGTTGTACCAAGTCTGAAACCAAGTGGATTTATTTTTTGTCCCATATTTTTCTATTATGTTCTCTTTCCATTCATATTTTTAATATGAATCTAAATCTTAGATTTAGATTTTTCCTTTAATACAATTGTTATATGACAAGTGGGTTTTTTTATCGGATAACTACGTCCCCGAGCCCGAGGTCTTAACTTTTTCACAATAGCACTCCTATTGACTTCGGCTTTACTAATGAATGAATCAGCTTCGTTCAAACCCATATTATGATTAGCGTTTGCTGCTGCAGAATAAACCAATTGTAAAATTGGATAAGATGCTCGATAAGGCATGAGTTCCAGTATCATAAGTGTTTCCTCATAGGAACGTCCGCGAATCTGATCAATTACTCTTTGCGCTTTTAAAACAGACATACATATATGTTGAGCTAAAACTTTTATTTCTCTATTTTCTTCTCTACCTGAACTCCAGTTCTTTATCATAAGGTCATCCCCCACCAATGAATGATAAGTACTTTTTTAGTATTTTTATTTTATATTTTATTTTAGTATTTTTATTTATATTAATAATATTTCTAATAATATTTCTATTAATATTTAATATTCAAAAATATTATTAAAACTTAAATAATTTAACGACGAGATTTATTGTCGTTTCTTGCATGTCTCGCGAAAGTCAGAGTAGGCGCGAATTCTCCCAATTTGTGACCTACCATACGATCTGTTATATAAATCGGTAAATTTTCCTTTCCATTATGAATAGCGATTGTATGGCCAATCATTGTGGGTATAATGGTAGATGCCCGAGACCAAGTTACTATTATTTCTTTCTCCTCCCTCATGTTGAGTTTTTCAATTTTTCCCGATAAATGATTAGCTACAAAAGGATTTTTTTTTAGTGAACGTGTCACAGCTGATTACTCCTTTTTTTTTACATTTTAAAGATTGGCATTCTATGTCCAATATCTCGATCTAAGTATGGAGGTCAGAATAAATACAATAATGATGAATGGAAAAAAGAGAAAATCCTTTAGCTAGATAAGGGGCGGATGTAGCCAAGTGGATCAAGGCAGTGGATTGTGAATCCACCATGCGCGG